TCAACCAACATTTTCTTCTGCTTTATTGTTATTTCATTTTTATTTCTTCGTTTTTTTTTTAGTCAATTACGACATAAATAAAATAGGAAAATTTTGAGTAATCTACTTCCCTTTGAATGCTAAAACTCCTTACTTAAAAAAATGAAAGGAGTACCGCGCAATTCATAAGGGATTTCCTTGTCGATATATCGTTCTCTTCGATCTTTTAGGTCCCGACTTCACCTCGACGGTTATGGCATGATACCTTTAAAGTCTATATGCGATGGATAGACTCCTGAAACCATGACATACTAGCTTATTTGAACAGAATTTCTTCCTAAAAGAAAGGGAATGGTTAATTCTACAAAAGAAAAAAGCCTTTTTCACGAGGTACAACTCTAAAATTCCTATTTTTTTTGTTACGTAATTGACCATAGATTAATTCCCCTTTTATGTAGGAGTATCGAATACACCTAAAATTCTGAGCTTCATATTACTCCCCCAAGAAACATGTCAGAGCCAGGGCATCCCAATCGGATTAAATGGGATGACAGATACTAATTCCAAGTCTGTAAAAAAAGAATTTCGAGCAAATCACACATCGCAGTATACCAGGCCTTCTAATTCTTTAAGAGGTTTATCTAAAAGATTCGCGATATAACTTGGAAGACGTTTCAAATACCACACGTGAGTTACTGGGCATGCTAGTTTGATGTAGCCCATTTGATATCTTCGTACTCGAGAATCAACAAATTCGACTCCGCATTGTTCACAAAATTTCAAGTCGTCTTTTTCATCTCCGATTACTCGATAATTTCCACAAGCACAAATTCCACTTTTTATAGGCCCAAAAATTCTTTCACAAAATAATCCATCTTTTTCCGGTTTATTCGTTTTGTAATGAAAAGTATAAGGTTTTGTCACTTCTCCAACTATTTCTCCATTAGGTAGAATTTTATTGGCCCAAGCACTTATTTGTTGAGGCGAAACTGATCCAATTCGGAGTTGTTGATGTTTATACCGATCGATCATAGAAGAAAAATTCTGATTCGTTCCGATTCATTTCGATTAAGCTTCCTTTCTATTAATCCGGAAATTTTTCTCAGATACAAGGAAATGGTTCAGTTCCAGAGCCAAAGATCGTAGTTCTCGAACAAGCAATCTAAAAGATTCTGGAGCATCCTCGGGGTTAGGTATTATTCCGCCAACAATCGTAGTCCCAAGTACTTCCTGGCGAGCTCTAATATGATCAGATTTATAAGTAAGCATTTCTTGTAAAATATGAGCAACACCAAATCCCTCTAGAGCCCAAACCTCCATTTCTCCTACCCGCTGCCCTCCTTGCTTAGCCCTTCCTCTAAGGGGTTGTTGTGTAACAAGTGCATAATGTCCGCTGGAACGTCCGTGGATTTTATCATCCACTTGATGAATTAATTTCAAGATATAGGGCTTTCCTATTATAACAGGCTGTTCAAAAGGCTCTCCCGTTCTTCCATCAAATATTCTGCTTTTTCCCGGATATTCGGGTTCAAATACCCAGGGATTCCCTGTTTCCTTACTGGCTTCATATAATTCCGAAAAGACTAGTTTTCTCGAAGCCTCTTGTTCATATCTCTCATCAAAAGGTGCTATTCGATAATGTCTGTCTAGCAGACTACCCGCTAACCCCAGCGAGCATTCAAATATCTGTCCTACATTCATTCGTGAAGGGACTCCTAATGGATTGAAGACCATATCAACAGGTCTTCCATCTTGCAAATAAGGCATATCTTGTCTAGGTAAAATTTTGGAAATAATACCCTTATTTCCATGTCTTCCAGCTACTTTATCACCTACTTTGATTTCACGTTTCTGTGAGATATATACACGAATAATTTCTGGATTATAACTAGAACTCCCCTTTTTCCGGATCCATCTCACATCAATAACTCGACCCCTACCACCTATAGGTAGTTTTAAACAAGTTTCCTTTGAAGTGGATACCTGAATGCCCAGTATGGCTCGTAATAATCTATCTTCCGGGGCATAGGATGATTCTTTCGCCATCTGAGGTGTTAATTTACCTACTAATATCTCGCCCGTCTCGACCCACGATCCAAGCATCACAATTCCTTTTTTGTCTAAATTTCGGAGTAAATGGGCCTCTAAATGTGGTATTTCATTAGTGATCCTTTCGGGGCCTTGACTTGTCACATGAGTCTGAATTTCGTATTTACGGATGTGAAAAGAAGTATAAATATCTTCATATACCAGACGTTCACTAATAAGTACCGCATCCTCAAAATTGTAACCTTCCCACGGCATATAAGCTACTAATACGTTTTTCCCCAAAGCGAGTTCCCCACCAACGATAGCGGCACCATCCGATAAAATTTGTCCCTTTTTAATGCATTTACCCTGCTGAACCAGGGGTTTTTGGTGCATACAAGTATTTTTATTGGAACGTTCATACATAATTAATGGAATGCTTCGAGTATCTCCATTACCTGAGAAAAGGATCTTGTTAGTATTGGCATAAATG